TTAACAAGTAATCATAGAAACGATGGAACCCACCATTTCTTTGTTTATTTCTATTTTATTTACTATGGTTTTTTGAATACCTAGTATCAATAGAAGTTATTATTTCTAGTTTCAATACTTATACTTAGAAAAAACGAAAAAAAATAGTGGTTGGGAAGGTTATAGTAGCAAAAGCCATTGGAATTTTTATTTTATACATTGGAAGAATCCATGTTGTTAGTAATATAATATACTAGAAAGGATAAAAGAATAACTGAAAGAAAAAAATAAAAATAGTTATTCATCGAAGTCTCATTTATCCAATGACCAAAACTAAACGAGGATCTATCGCTCGAAAACGGAGGACAAAAAGTAGTTCCTTTACATCAAGCTTTCGCGGAGCTCGAACTATTTCGCAACAGAGAAGAAAAGCTTTGGTTTCGTCTCAGCGGGATAGAGATAGGAAAAAAAGGGACTTTCGCAGTTTGTGGATCAGTCGAATAAATGCAATAATTGGACAGAATAAAGAAAAAATCTACTATAGTAATTTAATGTATAATCTGTACAAGAATCAATTGCTTCTTAATCGTAAAATCGTTGCACAAATAGCTATATTAAAGGACAATTGTCTTTTTACGATTGCCAACGATAATATCATTAATAAAAATTCCCCGGAGACTGAACTCCGGGAAGGTGGTAGAATAAAAGAGATTTGTATGATAAAATAGAATTCATATGAATTATCAAAATAAATAATAAACCACGCTCAAAAAAAAATGATTCTTCTTTTCTTCACCTATTATCGTTTTTCTTAGAAGGAAACAATCTCAATAGGATTGTCGGATTTTTCGAAAAAAAAAAAAAATACCAATCCGCATAAACTTGGAGTTTAGATTCAATTAATGAAGTAACGTAACTCTATTTTTTTTTTTTTAGAACAGGAGTTCTAGTTCTAGTAATCGACTCGCTTTTTTCATATTTTTTTTTTGCATTAGGAAGACTTTTTTCATATTTTTTTTTTGCATTAGGAAGACTTTTTTCATATTTTTTTTTTGCATTTTTAAGAAAAGTTGACGAATTTACAAAAGGTAACAAAGATAAAATACGAGCTTGTTTTATAGCAATCGTAATCAATCGTTGTTGTTTTAAGGTCAATTTATTCACACGTCTAGATAAAATTTTTCCTTCTCGAGTGATAAATTTCATAAGTAAATTCAAGTTTTTATAATCAATTCGATCCCCAGATTGGATTAGGGGCGAACGCCTACGAATTGATTTCTTCGATTTAACAAACAGTCGCTTAGATTTATCCATGGTTTGTTTATTCCTATACCGAAAATCCCGTTTGTTATAAAAAAAAAGGATTTGTTTTAGTTATATATATTCTTATTTTTTTTTGTAATATATTTGTTATATAAGGAAATAGATGCTATATAATGATATATGTATATAATTTCATGTTATAGAATGTTATTTATATAATATAGATAATTTCTCTAGTATCTATATAATTCATTTTGATGTTATTTATCAATTTTTTTTCAATTTACCTCCTAAGGGTGACACACAAGTAATCCATTTTCTCTATTTCTTGATCTCTGCGTGAATCATATGTTTGCAACAAAAGGGACAGAATTTTCTCAATTCCAATCGACTAGGCGTATTGTGTCGATTCTTTTGAGTAATATATCGAGAAATACCTCTAGATTCCTTATTAACACTCTTTTTATCACAACTAGTACATTCTAAAATAACAGTTATTCGGATATCTTTACCCTTAGCCATGAACCTCCTTTGGTTTTTTTTATTCACTTAACTCTTCGATTTGAAGATTCGAAGGGAAGAAGAAAAAAGGAACGAAAAAAAAAATATAAGTTGATAATTCAAAATCAAATTCTGAAATATTTTGTTCCAATTAATTTTATATAATACAGTAATAATTCACTAAATGCTTTCGAAATATATTTCGAATCACAGTATAGTATTTCAGTTTTTATTTAAATATCTTGTATGATATTATTGCCCCTACCCTAACAATTCCATTTCTGGTCTGACTATTAATAATTATAATAATTATTAATAGCAATGGAATTGAAGTATTAATTCAATTCCATTTAAACGAAACCTGGGAAAAATTCCAAATTTCACTGAGGCCAAATCCACCTTTTTGAATTTCCTTTTTTTATTATTCTAGTATAATTAGAAAAAAGGAACGAAGAGGGATTGAATCACAGATATTTTATTGGATTTCTAATCTTCGTCACCCTTTCCCGTGCCAATAACTAGAATCAAAAAAAGGGGAATGTCAATGCATCTGGGAATAAACGATTGATTTCGATCAAGAGACCTGCTAGAGCCGCGAACCATAAAGTACTTGCCACTGGTGCCACAGAGAGATATGTTTTTAGATCTCGCATTTCAAATCCTCCTTCGTTTTTTCTTGTAATTTGTAATACATAATAATACAGAATATAAGAATATGATTCAATGTTTTTTTATTAATAAAACCACTTGTGGATTT